TAAAATACTATCGTTCCTTCACCAAGTAATAAGATAAATGAGTAATTACAAATATCTAGAATCTATATTATTTATAAGGGACCAGAAATACCTTGCTTACGTATCATTAGGAAATGCATTAACATAAAGACGGCCGTAAGAAGAGGTAATACAAAAGTGTGTAAACTATAAAAACGAGTCAAAGTGGATTGTCCAACACTAGCACTTCCGCGTAATAATTCTACAAGAGGTGATCCTATTACCGGAATTGCGTCAGGTACACCTGTTACAATTTTGACTGCCCAATAACCAATTTGATCCCAAGGTAAAGAATAACCTGTTACACCAAAAGATGCGGTCAATACACCCAGAACCACACCAGTAACCCAAGTTAATTCGCGAGGTTTTTTAAAACCACCGGTGAGGTATACACGAAATACGTGCAGGATCATCATTAGGACCATCATACTTGCCGACCATCGATGAACTGATCGGATTAACCAACCAAAGTTAGCTTCAGTCATTATATATTGAACAGAAGCAAAAGCCTCCGTAACAGTTGGACGGTAATAAAAAGTCATAGCAAATCCCGTAGCTACTTGGACTAAAAAACAAGTAAGGGTAATTCCGCCTAGACAATAAAATATGTTGACATGCGGAGGAACATATTTACTAGTTATATCATCTGCAATCGCCTGAATCTCAAGACGTTCTTCGAACCAATCATAAACTTTATTGAGATAGGTAAACCAAGGTTACTCCCCCTCCAAGAACTGTATGTGAGACTTTCATCTCGTACAGCTCAAACAAAAAAAAGACCAAAATACTGATTGAAAGGGATATGGAATAGAAAGTTTGAAACTTCTCTCTGATTCAATATTAGTTAAACATATGAAAGAGTCAAAATGCGAAAGCTCTTCTTTGTGGTTAAATGCCAAAAAATCAAGTCAGCTCATTCGTCTTTATGTTGTGTTGATCGTTTCAGGCCTCTTGAATCTTCTAGATTACCTATCTTTCTTGTCTTTTTTATTTGCTAGTTGTATGGAACGGGGATGGGGAGTTCTTCTTGTTTTCATTATTGATAGGAATTCTCTTGTTAAGACCCTACTTAACTAATCAATTGAAACTTCAGATTCATACGAGAACCACGATAATTCAATGAAACCTTCAAAGTCCAAAGTTCACTGAGTGAGAACTATTGGATCATCACTTATTCAATCAAAAAAATATTCAATCAAAAAAATAGCTATAATGACTAAAAACATAAAATACAAAGAAGCGTTTGTCCTTTGATCCAAATAAGAGTTTAAAAGCAGAAAAATATTTTGATTTATTAAAGTTTATAAGATAGAACGGAAAGAAGTCCGGCTACGAGGTCTGAGTCTTAAGTATGAATCATAGTTCGAATACTTTGTGATCTATTGATCTATTTCGTGCTCCAGATACTCGAATGAATATCCGACGAAATAAAATCATCTTTATCAAGATGACAGACCCCATTCTCTGTACTATCCATAGGGTCAATTCTAACAAGTCACACACTCATATTCCGGAAATATACAATGCAGAAAAAAATTTCGCGGTCGAACTACCAAAGGAGAATAGGCTAAAATTTTTAGACCTACATACTTTACTTTTTTGTATCGAGCTAAAAGCTAGAACTTAAAGATTCTTCTCAGTCTAATTCACTGCAATTCCATCCAGTAGAATAGAAGAATTATAAATCTCCAAAATAATAGATAGGAATACCGCAAATAGAGCCATTGCAACACCCATCAAAGGGGTTGTTCCCCATCCAGGAGCTACTTTACCATATTCGGAATTCAATGGTTTCAATAACTTCCCTACAGTAGTGCTTCTTGGACCAGATCTAGAACTATCCTCAACAGTTTGTGTAGCCATAAATCTTATTTTGTATTCAGTATGATCTGTTGACTTTGTATACCATTCCGTTGTAAATAAACGATCTTAGCATAGATCCATTGCGGTCTTTCAATTCTATAATAATGGAAACAGCAACCCTAGTCGCCATCTTTATATCTGGGTTACTTGTAAGTTTTACTGGGTATGCTCTATATACTGCCTTTGGGCAACCCTCTCAACAACTAAGAGATCCATTCGAGGAACACGGGGACTAGTTGACGTAATCAGCCTCCAAATATTTGGAGGCTGATTACGTCAATGAAGATAATGAAAAATTATTTCATTTTTTAGTTGAAATTTTAGGTGGTTCCCGAAAAAAAATAGCGAAAAAAATTATCCCTAAAGTGGATACTAAGAGAAATGTATAAACCAATGCTTCCATAAATTTGATCGTGGTTTACAATTATAGCTTTCATACCTGTTTTGTTTACTTGGGAGTATCCTTCTGAATAAAGAAAGAGTCAAAGAAACGGCAGCGATTTAAATAAAGATTCCTACAGTACCCTACCTATTAAATAAAATCGCAAACAGAAACTAGAAGAAAAAAGCAATGTTGCATCAGACTGCTTGTCTTTTTGTAGTTGGATCTCCAAGTTTTTGGAATGCCCCAAATTCCACTTGAGCATCCAAATCTGGATCAATACCAGCAAAAACATCTCTGAAGAGGGTTCTAGCACCATGCCAAATGTGTCCAAAGAAAAAAAGTAGAGCAAACGAAGCATGTCCAAACGTAAACCAACCTCTTGGACTGCTACGAAAAACACCATCGGATTTCAAAGTAGCACGATCTAATTCAAAAATCTCACCCAATTGAGCCCGTCTAGCATATTTTTTCACAGTTGCGGGATCACTATAACTCACTCCATTTAGTTCACCCCCATAAAACTCAACAGTTACACCTACTTGTTCGACACTATATTTTGATTCTGCCCTTCTAAACGGGACGTCGGCTCTAACAATTCCGTCTCCGTCTACCAAAACAACCGGAAATGTTTCAAAAAAAGTAGGCATACGGCGTACAAAAAGTTCACGCCCTTCTTTATTTCTAAAGACGGGGTGTCCTAACCATCCAACAGCTATTCCATCCCCATTGTCCATTGAACCCGCTCGGAATAACCCCCCTTTTGCTGGATTATTACCAATATAATCATAAAAAGCTAATTTTTCAGGAATTTTAGACCAAGCTTCTGATAAACTTTGATTTTCAGCCAGTCCAGCACTAACTCTTCGATATATTTCTTGTTGAAAGTATCCCTGATCCCATTGATAACGAGTAGGACCAAATAATTCGATGGGAGTAGTTGCAGAACCATACCACATAGTTCCAGCAACAACAAAAGCTGCAAAAAAGACAGCAGCAATACTACTGGAAAGGACGGTTTCAATATTGCCCATACGCAATCCTTTGTATAGACGTTGAGGTGGACGAACACTAAGATGAAATAGGCCCGCTAATATACCCAACGTCCCTGCTGCAATATGATGAGAGGCTATTCCTCCCGGAACAAAAGGGTCAAAACCCTCCACGCCCCACGCCGGGTTTACGGGTTGGACCTTTCCGGTTAGTCCATAAGGGTCGGATACCCATATTCCAGGACCATATAATCCTGTTACATGAAATGCGCCAAAACCAAAGCAAGCCACTCCTGAAAGAAATAAATGAATTCCAAAAATCTTGGGCAAATCTAAAGAAGGTTTTCCTGTACGTTCATCACAAAAAATTTCTAGATCCCAATATACCCAATGCCAAATAGCTGCCAAGAAACACAAGCCAGAAAACACGATATGTGCTCCGGCTACCCCTTCGTAACTCCAAAGACCCGGATTCGTTATAGTCCCTCCTGTAATATTCCAACCGCCCCACGAATTGGTTATTCCTAAACGAGTCATGAAAGGTATAACGAACATACCTTGTCTCCACATTGGATCAAGAACGGGGTCGGAGGGATCAAAAACTGCTAATTCATATAGAGCCATCGAACCGGCCCAACCAGCAACCAGAGCAGTATGCATTATATGAACAGAAAGCAAACGACCGGGATCATTCAATACAACAGTATGAACACGATACCAAGGCAAACCCATGGAAATACCCCTTTATCAACGAAAAATAGACACTATGTAACTTTATTGCATTGGAAAAAACTATGCTACGTACCCCCCCTTTTTTAGGTAATTATTTCGGAGAAAGGATTAATATTTGTTCTATTCTGTTAGTAATAATGGAAGAATTCGATTCATAGGAAAAAAGGGAAGCGGATCTATTCTATATCCGATAAGTACCAATACGCAATGGGGGTGAATCCTATTTTATATGAACCAAGATAGCTATTGTTGTTGATCATTCAGAAGCCCGTTCGTAAAAAATTTCCTTTATTTTTATTCATTCTCTCTTACTTTACTTTTATTTTATATTTTATTTTAGCTTATTCAACTTATGTATTAAATATCATTAATTTCATTTAAATATGATTAATAAAGTAGGAAAAAAGGATAATAGTATAAAAAACCGAAACCCCAGTCTTACGTTTCCACATCAAAGTGAAATAGAGAACTTCATTCTCTTTTTTTTTCATTTCATGCCTATTGGCGTTCCAAAAGTACCTTTTCGAAGTCCTGGAGAAGGAGATACATCTTGGGTTGACATATAGTGCGACTTGTCAGATATATTGGGCTATATGGAATTTCCCCATTTTCTCCCTCGATCGAGATATCCTCTGTTTCGCTCAAAAAGATTGATTGAATTATCAAAATTTTGTAACGCGAGGCGCAAAAAATAAAGTGGAATTAACTGCAGGGAGTATTTAGATTGATATTAGATTATCAAAATTTTTTTATGGTTTACGTGATCGGACTAAAAAAATGAAGTATCCAGGCTCCGTTTAGCAAAAACCCAATTGATAATTAATATATAATATTTTTATAATTACTACTTATATGATATGCAAAATTATGATAAAAAATTCTATAAAAAAAAAGAAGGAGTAGTAAAAAAAGACGCGGTATTTGGTTCATTTGTCCTATATGTGCAAATAAAAATCGGGCAAATTTTTCCTTTTACTCGGGGTAGAGCATAAACCTAAAAAATGGAATAAAAAAAGGAAGAAGCCCGTTCAGGAACAAGAAAAAACCATCGCCATTTCAACTGAATCTCGATGAAAAAAAATATCAATGAATCCAGTTAGTCTGACACGCTTAATCAATCGTTTTATTATTTATTATAGGATTCTAATATCTACTAAAAGGGGCCAAAACTTCATTTTTCTTTGACTTTTTTGAGCAAGCCCTTCCGTTAGAAGTTAGAAAGAAAAATCTTCTATGAAAAAGAAAAAAAAAAGGGGGGGTTGGAATCGACACATTGATTTTTTCACAATTTTTGTTGAACCGTATGCATCAAAAGGTGCCTGTACGGCTCCGAAGGAATAAAATTTTATCCTAATCAACCGACTTTATCGAGAAAGATTATTTTTTTTAGGCCAAGAGGTTGATACTGAAATCTCGAATCAACTTATTAGTCTTATGATATATCTCAGTATAGAAAAGGATACAAAAGATCTTTATTTGTTTATAAACTCTCCTGGTGGATGGGTAATATCTGGAATGGCTATTTATGATACTATGCAATTTGTGCGACCCGATGTACAGACAATATGCATGGGATTGGCCGCTTCAATAGCATCCTTTATCCTGGTCGGAGGAGCAATTACCAAACGTATAGCATTCCCTCACGCTTGGCGCCAATGAGTTTTTTGATTTTCGAGAAAAAAATACTATGCCTTCGCCACCGGAAATATGAATTAGTTAAGTAATAATAGCATGGCACTTTGAATTCGATATGAAATTTTTTAGATTAAAAAAAATTAGATTATATATTGAAAGAGTAGTATGAGACAAGGAAGGGGGATTTCAAATGATATCTTACCTATTTATTCGGGCACATCTCAGCGTCACAAACTTTGTTTTCACACCGGAAGCTTATTTACAAAATTTATAAAAAAAAAAAAAAAGACACTTTGGGATTGCTGAATCATAGACGAATCAAAAAAAGGATATATAAAGCAACGGAACCATCATAGTATTTTTTTAATTCCTACAAAAAAGAAGGATGGTAATTGGATGATTTCTGGATCTACGTATAATACAACCTATATTTTGTTTTCTTTCGACAAAAGGAAAGGTAAAAAAAAGTAAATTCCATTGTGGAGCCGTATGCAATGCACAAAAAAAGCCTGTACGGTTATTCAATGTTCTCTGTTTTTTTTGGTTATCCCGCCTCATTCTGCGAAATAGAAGAACCTTTTCTATTATATCATCAGGGTAATGATCCATCAACCCGCTAGTTCGTTTTACGAGGCACAAACGGGAGAATTTGTCTTGGAAGCGGAAGAACTACTAAAACTTCGCGAAACCATCACAAGGGTTTATGTACAAAGAACGGGCAAACCTATATGGGTTATATCCGAAGACATGGAAAGGGATGTTTTTATGTCAGCAACAGAAGCCCAAGCTCATGGAATTGTTGATCTTGTAGCGGTTCAATAAAAAATAGGAGCGATTTCATGCAAATCTACAATTTCTAATTTTATATCTTTTTAGATTAAAAGTTTCATATTCTCTTCAATATAAAAAAAATATTGAAGAGAATCTTTCAGAGAAGTAATTCAGAATTAGCCGGTTAGAACTAATCTAAACCAGCCCATTATTTATATGATTCCGTATGCCAACCATTAAACAACTTATTAGAAATACAAGACAGCCAATCCGAAATGTCACGAAATCCCCAGCGCTTCGGGGATGCCCTCAGCGACGAGGAACATGTACTCGGGTGTATGTGCGACTCGTTTAGATCATAGACTGAGACACAAAAAGGAAATTCTTTTTGAAATATTAAGGATCAGTACTTGTGAATAAAATAGAATGGAGGAACTCGATTCATTATTTAAAAAAGATAGATCGTTCATATCTTCTATTGTGTCTGAAATTTATGGTTTACATTGGTGCAAATCCAATCAATTCCATTTTTTAGAAAACCCCCAATGATAACAAATGGTTATCCATTAAGCGGGGGAAATTCCATTTTTTATTAAAAAGATTCCACTCTTGAAAGAAAAGAACGGACTAACAGGGTAAACGACCAAATCAATTTTAAAAATGAAATACCGTTACTGTATAAAGTGGATCTCATTGTGAAAGATCTATTACTGGAATATTCATGGGGTAGAGCCAAAGAATGTGAATTGTACAAGTTACCAATAGTATTGATTAATTAAAAGAAGGAGCTCCGGTGTATAGAGAGGACCTCACCGTTTTAGAAGTAACCATAGAAACGATGGAACCCACTATTTATCCATTTCGATTTACTACTTTTTGTAGTTATTCTATTTTTTTATATCAAGTATTAATCAAGACAATTTATCCTTTCAAAGCAAAGGAAAATACCTAGCAAAAAATAGTGGTGGGGAAGGTTAGAGTAGCAAAAGCCATTGGAATTTTTTTTTATACATTGGAATAATTCGTTTGGTTATTAATAGACTAGTAAAGGGGAAAAGAATAACTAAAAAAAGAATTAGTTATTCATCAAAGTTTGATTTATTCAATGACTAGAATTAAACGCGGATATATAGCTCGGAGGCGTAGAACAAAACTTCGTTTATTTGCATCAAGCTTTCGAGGGGCTCATTCACGACTTACACGAACTATGACTCAACAGAGAATAAGAGCTTTAGTTTCGGCTCACCGGGATAGGGGTAAAAGAAAAAGGGATTTTCGCCGTTTATGGATCACTCGAATAAATGCCGTAATTCACGAAATGGGGGTATTCTATAGTTATAACCGATTCATACACAATCTGTACAAGAAGCAATTACTTCTTAATCGGAAAATACTTGCACAAATAGCTCTATTAAATAGGAGTTGTCTTTATACAATTTCAAATGACATAAAAAAATAAGGGGATTGGAAGAAATCCACTAAAATAGTTGAAATAGAGTTCTAAGGAGAATGAGCTCGGGGAAGGTAGAGTAGAAATTAGTATTATAAAAAAAAGTCGTCAAAACAAAACGAGAGTATATAGGCGCTAAAAAAAGAGTTTTTCTTGTTCTTTTCGACGATTCTTTTCTTTTTTTTTTTATGACAGACACAGACGTAACAATCAAATTTTGATTCTTAATTGGATTTTTCAAACAAAATATTAATCTCTTTTTTAATTCCTTCAGATTGCAATTGTTATTCAATTGAAGAATAAGTCTATTTTTTTCTGGTTCTAAGGCTAGTAGTTCTAGGGGTTGACTCACTTCTTTCAAATTGTTTCTGATTATTAAGAAAAGGTAACAAAGATAAAATACGAGCTTGTTTTATAGCAATAGTGATTAATCGTTGTTGTTTTAAAGTCACTCTATTCACCCGTCTAGATAATATTTTTCCTTGTTCACTAATAAATCGACTAATTAAACTCATGTTTCTATAATCAATTCGATCCCCCGATTGGATCGGGGGCAAACGCCTACGAAAAGATCGCTTGGATTTAGTAAAAAGTCGCTTAGATTTATTCATAATTTTTTTATTCCTTATCTCTAAAATCCTATTTTGATCGGATCAAAATAAAAAGGATTTCTATTTCTATATATTCGATTTCTATATAGGATAGAGTTTCTATATAGAATTAAGAATATAGGATTAGATTTCTTTCTATTGATTTATTTTTTTATATTTATTTTTTTATATTTATATATATGTAATAATATATAGATACTAGCATTATTCCTATTCTTAAAATCAAAGTTGACATACAAGCACTCAATTTGATCTATTTCTTGATTTCCCCGTGAATTGTATGTTTATAACAATAGGGACAGAATTTTCTCAATTCCAATCGACTAGGGGTGTTATGTCGATTCTTTTGAGTAATATATCTGGAAATTCCCGCGGATTCTTTCTTAATATCATTTCGAACACAACTGGTACATTCCAAAATAATTGTTACTCGAACATCTTTACCCTTGGCCATGAAACCTCCTTTGGATTTATGATTCACCCCAATCTTCTATTTTGATTTTAGGATCCAGAAAGAACAAGAACCAAAAAAATAGAAGCTGTTAACTAAAAAAAATTCTGAAATATTTCGTTGCAATGAATATTAATTAGTAATTAAATAAAAATCAAATAATAAGCAATACAATCATTTTGTGAAAACTATATTTCAAATCTTTGTTTTGTACAGTATTTTTTTTAAGTATCTCATAGGATACTCTTTCCCTAGCAACACTTTTTTCGTTCTATTACTAATTTAATACTAATTTAATTGGACCCTGAACCCTCATTTTTATGAACCTTTTCCCCCCTTTTTCTAATTCTTAGAATGAATTAACAAGGGGGGAATTAGTCCCCGATCGTTGATTGTATCTCTAAATTTTTCACCCCTTTCTGAATGTTAATAACTAGAATGAAAAAAAGGGAAATGTTAATGCATCTGGAAATAAACGATTAATCTCTATTAATAAACCTGCTAACGAACCGAACCATAGAGTACTTAGTACCGGTGCTACGGAAAGATATGTTTTTAGATCTCGCATTTGAAATCCTCCTTCTTTATTGTATTACATTATATATAGTAATATATATAACTACAGATGTACATGTAGTTAATAAGTTGTTGTATACGTAACTTCCGCCCCCCCCCACTTTCAAAATTAGAATTGAAATATTGTCTACTAGAACGATCTTATAGATTCCATTTTCAAATGGAAACGCCTATTTATGTAAAATTGAAATTGAGAGAATTATCGTAAAAAAAGTAATTTTTTTAATTATATCTTTGTTATCTGATATGAGAAAAAAAAAAAAGAAGAAATGAATTTGATATACCAATAAAAAAGAAGAAGGATGTGGAAAACAAGACAGGAATTCTCTACAATGACACTGTAAACCAATTGAAAGGGATGTAGCGCAGCTTGGTAGCGCGTTTGTTTTGGGTACAAAATGTCACGGGTTCAAATCCTGTCATCCCTACCTATTACTGCTCAGAAGAGCAGTAACGAGGGATCTATTTTAGATCTATCTTTTTTTAATAACATTGGACATACATATAATTCTTAAATTT